TGGTGAATATCCAACAATAGGTTCAATTGAATGAAGAATGGATCCCAAAAACAAGAAAGCTTTAGAATAGGCATGGGTGATCAAATGAAAGAAAGCAGCTCGATAAGAACCTATACCTAGAGCTAACATAATCTAACCCAATTGAGACATTGTAGAATAAGCTCAACTTCTTTGAATTGGGCAAGAGCTAAAGTAGCTCCTAAAAGTACTGTTCTTAGACCTACTAAACAAATGAGATTCATTATGTCAGGTAGAACTATGAAAAGAGGAAGAAGCCGAGCTACAAGACAAATTCCTGCTCATAGTAGCAGCGTGTATAAGAGCCGAAAGAGGAGTGGGGCCTTCCATGGCATCAGGTAACCATACGTGAAGGGGGAATTGTGCGGATTTAGCAACTGCACCGACAAAGAAGAAAAAGGCACATAAAAAGAAAGAATTGACCCCGGATCAAGAACAAAATTCGAAACTACCAGTTATCCAATCAAATCCTAAGGTTCCTAATAAGAAACCAAAATCGAATAGACTCTGAGTTACAAAAGCTTTTTGACAAGCACTTGCTGCAACGGGTCGTGTGAACCAAAGACGAACACATTCCCACTAGTTCCCAAAAAAGAGAAATTTGTATCAAATTGGAACTAGTAACTAATCCCAACATTGAAACATTGGAAAAACTCATATAAGCAAAAAATCTCAAATATCCTTGGTCGTGAGACATATAATTGTCACTATAAATAAAAACCAGGATCCCAATAGTAGTAATTAGTATTATAGTAGTAATTAGTATTGACATAATAGAAGTAAGTGGATCAATCAAGTGTCCGAACTCTAATAAAAAATCATTATTGATGGTCCAATACCATAGATATTGATAGGTCAAACTTCCATTTATTTGCTGAATAGATAGATTGGCTGAAAACCACATGGATATACTTAGATATACTTAGTAGTAAAACACTTAAGAAAGCCCACATACGACGAAGATCTTTTGTTGCTGTCGGAATAAGTAGAAGTCCAAATCCTATTAACATAATAACTCATAATAACTGGGAGCGGAAAAAGAGGTATTATCCATGCATATTTATATGTATATTCCATAATAAAACAAATTATTCTTTATTTCTTCTAATTATTTCCAATTCACCAATTATTATCTCTTTATCTCTTTTAAAAATTTTAAAAAGAACAAAATAATAATAAAAAAATATGAAAGAGATCAAATACAAAAATACAAATATTGGAATTATGACTTTTTGTTTTATTAAATATTTAAAATAAAAGTTTCAATTAGTTGGTCAAATATCAAAGAATTAGTCAAATTTCTTACTTACGTTATTAATTAACTTAAAACTCTATAAAAGAAAGATATTTTTTCAATAAGAAATAATATGACATCATATGAGATTTTGAATAATTGTATTTTACCTTATTTTACCTTTACATTTTTTTCTATTTGTATGTTATGATATTATTATTGAGTTTTTTTTTTTGAAATTTATGGAATGAATTAAGTATAGATAATAACTAATAAAAAGAAATTTCTTTTGAACAATATATGTCTTTCACATACAACGATAAAAAGGAGTCACTTAACTTTTGAATGGCAGTTCCAAAAAAACGTACTTCTATGTCAAAAAAGCATATTCGTAGAAATCTTTGGAAAAAAAAAGGATCTTTAGAGGCAGTAAAAGTTTTTTCTTTAGCTAAATCTATTTCCACCGGAAAGTCAAAAAGTTTTTTTGTGCAACAAAAAAAAGTCTTGGAAAAATCTTAATTGACATGTTTCAAAGAACTTCCAAATTTCCATTTTTGAATTGGAAAACAAAGAATTAAATTTTACTAATGTATTGTATTTCACTTCTCCTTATTAGTTAGAACTAGGTAATATGAAAAATAAGAATCTTTCTGTCTACTTGATTCAAAGTACACAGTCTTTTTTTTATATAGTCTTTCTATATTTCTATTATATTCTATTTATTTCTATTTATTGAAATTTCTATTGATTGATATTCAATTTGTGAGATGGTTTTTTCTTTGCTATGAATTGTGCTTTTCTATTTTGAAAAGCACAATTACGATAGACAAGGAAGAATTTGAATATTTCATTCTATTTTCTACTAAGGTGTTCGGTCTCAAAATAATTAGAAAAGATTATGAATTTTATACCCCGATTGAGAACGAAACTTTTGAGTTCTGATTGTTCGGGATAAACAATAATTAGGTTTCTAGTACGGAAAAATTGATTCTTAAAACTGAATCATGAAGATACTCATTAAATATTATGGATATTGAACATTTTCATATGAATGTAAATGCATCTTTATTCATTGTTTCCTAAACCCTATTGAAAATCGACAATTCAACATTAATTTCCTTATTATTATTTAAGGTAAGCCGCCATGGTGAAATTGGTAGACACGCTGCTCTTAGGAAGCAGTGCTAGAGCATCTCGGTTCGAGTCCGAGTGGCGGCATAAGGCATAAATAAGAATTCTTATTAATTATTAATCTTTTCATATTAATATTCTCAAATATTATATACACAATAGATCTAATAGAATATAAAATATATAAAATATTCTATTTGAGATTCTATTTAATCCCCTCCCCGATTTCAATTATTTAAAAGGGAATCTTCTTTATGATATTTGCGACTTTAGAACATATATTAACTCATATTTCTTTTTCGATCATTTCAATTGTGATTCTAATTCATTTGATGAACTTCTTAGTCTACGAAATCGAAGGATTACGTAATTCGTCAGAAAAAGGTATGATAGCTACTTTTTTCTCTATAACAGGGTTTTTAGTTATTCGTTGGATTTATTCGGGACATTTTCCTTTAAGTAATTTATACGAATCGTTAATCTTCCTTTCATGGAGTTTATCCATTATTCATATGATTCCGTATCTTGGGAATCATAAAAATGATTTAAGCGCAATAACTGCACCAAGTGTTATTTTTACCCAAGGTTTTGCCACGTCAGGTCTTTCAACTGAAATGCATAAACCCGTAATATTAGTACCTGCTCTACAATCTCAGTGGTTAATAATGCATGTAAGTATGATGCTCTTGAGCTATGCAGCTCTTTTATGCGGATCTTTATTATCAGTTGCCCTTATAGTGATTACATTTCAAAAAAGAATCGATTCTTTTTTGAAAAACAATAATTTTTTAAGTTTAAGGAAACCGTTTTTATTTGGTGATATGGAATATTTGAACGAAAAAGGAAGTGTATTAAAAAATACTTATTTTCTCTCATTTCAAAATTTTTACAAATATCAATTAATTCAGCGTTTAGATTATTGGAGTTATCGTGTCATTAATTTAGGATTTACCTTTTTAACCATAGGCATTCTTTCTGGAGCAGTATGGGCTAATGAAGCATGGGGTTCGTATTGGAATTGGGACCCTAAGGAAACTTGGGCATTTATTACTTGGACCATATTTGCAATTTATTTACATACTAGAAAAAATTCAAAATTGCAAGATCAAGATACGAATTCGGCATTTGTAGCTTCTATAGGATTTCTCCTAATTTGGATATGCTATTTTGGGATCAATATATTAGGAATCGGGTTACATAGTTATGGTTCATTCCAATTACTATCTAATTGAATAAAATAAACTACATAAAGAATACATAAAAAAATCGTCTGATACACAATGAAATCTTGTGCAAGTTTTTGAGAACCTTTTAAATAGAGGAATTATTCAAAAGGTTCTCAAAAACTAAAAACTTTAGATGTATCTCATTAAGATTTTAATTCACCCTTCCTTTTTTTTCATTGTAACAACGAAGAATCGTTCAAATATGAAAGTCAAAGAATTCTAAGACTTTCTTTTCAATTAATGAAATTCATTTCATTTAATATGAAATCTAAAAAAATTAGTATCTATAAAAATAATTAGATAATAGAACTTGTACCTTGTCAACCGATAACGGTAGAACGAAATCAGGATAAATACCAATTCCTATTACAGGTAGAAAGATACAGATCGAAACAAATAGTTCTCGTGGTCCAGAATCAAAAAAATTTGAATTTGGAATATTGAATAGCTTGTATCCATAAAAAATTTGACGTAACATAGATAATAAAAAAATATGAGTTAATATCATTCCAATTGCCATTAAAAAAGTAATGAAAATTTTTGGCATGAAAAGATATTTTGGGCTGGTAATTATTCCAAAAAAGACTAAGAATTCTGCAACAAAACCACTCATTCCTGGCAATGCAATAGAAGCCATCGAGAAACTACTAAACATGGTAAAGATTTTTGGCATTGGGATAGATATCCCCCCATCTCTTCGAGATAAACAAAGCGTATTCTATCACAACTTGTTCCTGCTAAGAAAAAAAGTGCAGCACCAATCAATCCATGAAAAAGTATTTGTAAAATGGCTCCATTCAGTCCCATGCCAGTTATAGAACCAATTCCTATAATTATGAAACCCATGTGAGATACGGAAGAATAAGCAACACGTTTTTTTAAATTGCGTTGACCAAGAGAGGTTGAAGCTGCATAAATGATTTGTATTGTTCCTACTATGACCAACTAGGGAGATAATCTAGAATGAGCGTGAGCTAATAATTCCATATTGATCCGAATCAATCCATATGCTCCCATCTTTAATAAGATTACAGCTAAAAGCATACATGTACTGTAATGTGCTTCTCCGTGGGTATCTGGTAATCATGTATGTAGGGGTATCATCGGCGATTTGACAGCATAAGCAATAAGAAAACCAAAATACAGTATTATTTATAATGCTGCAGGATACGATGGATTAGCTAATTTTTCTAAATCTAATGTTGGTTCATTGGAACCATATAAACCTATACCTAGAACTCCTATTAAGAGAAAAATGGAACCTCCGGCAGTGCACAAAATAAACTTTGTAGCCGAGTACAGGCGTTTTTTTCCTCCCCACATGGATAAAAGTAAATAAACAGGAATTAATTCTAATTCCCACATGATGAAAAAAAGTAAAAGGTCTCGAGAAGAAAATGATCCTATTTGGCCACTATACATTGCTAACATCAAGAAATAGAAAAATCGCGGATTTCGAGTAACTGGCCAAGCTGCTAAAGTAGCTAAAGCAGTGATAAATCCTGTCAGTAAAATGGGTCCTATGGAAAGTCCATCGATTCCCAGTCTCCAGTAAAAATCAAAAAGATTGATCCATTGAAAATCCTCCTTCAATTGGGTTAATGGATCGTCCAATTTGAAATGATAACAGAATATATAGCTCATTAGAAGGAGCTCTAGTATACATATACATATAGTGTACCACCTATACACCTTATTTCCCCTATGAGGGAAAAAGACAATTGAAGAACCCGCGAATATGGGCAAAACAAGAAGTATTGTTAACCAAGGAAAATAACTCGTGATAAAGACAAGATAAAATTAGACCAGAAAAGCCCGTGCTCGGGAGAAGAATAATATATTTTCTTTTCTCGAGCACGGGCTTTTGTCAGTAAAGAGGAATCAACTGATTCAAGTGGAGTTTTTTGTCAAATATCAATAGGAAAGACCCATGCTACGAGTTGTTTCATGCCATAAATAAACACGGACACTCAAAAAATCCGTTGGACAAGCGGATTCACATCTTTTACAACCTACACAATCTTCGGTTCTTGGGGCAGAAGCAATTTGCTTAGCTTTACATCCGTCCCAAGGTATCATTTCCAATACATCCGTGGGGCAAGCTCGAACACATTGGGTACATCCTATACATGTATCATAAATCTTTACTGAATGTGACATTGGGTCTATAAATTCCAAATTTGAACACAAAAGATTTTCAATCTGGTAAAATAAGAAAATGAAATAAATCATATATTTTTATTGTAGACACCAGATGAATCAATGATTTATAAAAATCTTAAGAATTAATCTATTTTTTAATCTGTTTATGATAAAGGGCCAAGATACTTTGATTTCCATTTCAATAACCATTAAATATGAGAATATGAGTTTACAAATTCAATTCATGTTAATTTTACTATAGATATATAAATCTAATATTTTATATTTTAGAAATAGAATAGAATAGAATATAGAAATAGAATTCAGGATATGATAATATATTATATATCAGATGAATACATTTGTTATTAGGTTAGTGATAGAATCAGTTAGTAACTCTAAATCATAAATCTATATGAAAAAATATAAGAAAATAAATAAGAAAATAATATGAATAGAATCTAATAGAATATTCTATTCTATTGAATTCTAATTCTATTAGATTCTATTTAGAATATTTTAAAAGTCTGATGTTTTTATTTATATGGGAAAATAGAAGAATTATGACTAATTATTCAGCAAATTCGATTGATTTATACGAGTTGATTTTCTGTTACGATGGATCGACGAAACAATAGCTAGCCCAATAGCTGCTTCAGCAGCTGCAATGGCTATAACAAAGATTGCAAAAATTTCTCCTTTTAATTGTCGACTATCAAATATATGGGAAAATGTGACGAGATTTATATTCACCGAATTCAGTATAAGCTCAAGACACATAAGTGCTCTAACCATGCTTCGGCTTGTGATCAGTCCATAGATACCGATAGAAAATAAATAAACACTTAGACAAAGTACATGTTCTAACATCATTGATAAATTCCTCATCTATCTCAATTCATTTCAATATGAGAACAAAAATTAAACCGATTCAGTTGAGTAGAATAGAAGAATTACAGAACAAAAGAAGATATTCACAGTAGATTGAGATTCAATCCATTTTCATTCTTGAAATTTCAAGAATGAAGTTCTTATTAGACTAGATTATTGATATTAGATATTAGATTATTGACGAGCCATAGTAATTGCACCTATCAAAGAAATTAAAAGAATTATAGAAACGAGTTCAAAAGGAAGATAAAAATCCGTGGATAAATGAATCCCAATTTGTTGAACGTTACTTATTAAGTCCTTTTCTATAATCTGATTTGATCTTGTAGTCCAAAAAATTCCGTACCATGACGTATTTGGGATAGTAGTCATTAATGAAAAAAAGATACTTGTACAAACCAATGAAGTGATTCTATCTCCAATGGTCCACAAATAGGAATCTTTGGAATATTCCGAACCATTCATGAACATCACAGCAAATATGATTAATACATTTATGGCTCCCACATAAATAAGGAACTGCGCGGCAGCTACAAAATAGGAATTCAATGAAATATAGAATAAGGATATACAAACGAGAACCAATCCCAATGAAAAGGCAGAATCAATGGGATTGGTAAGTAATACTATTCCCAGACCTCCTAATATAATAACTGATCCCAGAAATACTACAAGAATATCATGTATTGGTCCAGGTAAATCCATTCTGAAATAAAAGATAAAGAAATAAGTCAAAATATTTCATGACCTTACTAAGGATTCAGTAAAGGAACTCTTTTTTTATATGATACCTTTCTAATTGAATGAAAAAGAATGAAAAAAGAAAATGGATATCATTAGATATATAAAATAAAATTCTTTGGCTAATCCTACTTTATTCTAATTTATTCTAAACCAAAGCTTAGTAATTGGTAATCGTTCTTGAACCAAGGAAGGGGTTTTTCTTTTTTCATTTGATTTCTTGAATCCATAACTGTTTGAATTGTATAATCTCCAATTATTGAAACTGGTAACCGACCTAAAGAAATTTGATTATAATTCAATTCGTGACGATCATAAGTGGAAAGCTCATATTCTTCAGTCATTGATAAACAGTTTGTTGGACAATACTCGACACAGTTACCGCAAAATATACAGACACCAAAATCAATACTATAATGAAGCAGTTGTTTTTTCTTAATATCTTTTTCCAATTTCCAATAAACAATAGGAAGGTCTATTGGACATACGCGGACACATACTTCACAAGCAATACATTTATCAAATTCAAAGTGGATTCGACCACGAAAACGCTCTGATGTGATTGATTTTTCATAAGGATATTGAATAGTTACAGTTAAACGATTTGTATGGGATAAGGTAATTATGAAACTTTGTCCAATGTACCTTGCGGCTCGTATTGTTTGTTTGCCATAATTCATGAACCCAGTAACCATAGGTAACATATTTGAGATATCCATCAATAAAATTTCTGTTTCTGTCTCTTGGGTGAGATAAGTTAGAAATATAGAATATTCATTATTGTTTTTTCTTAATTTATTATTTTTATTTCTACTTTATAGTGAAACAAGTTGAAAAGAAGTTGTCAATAATAGATTACATAGAGAAATAGGTAAAAGAAATTTCCATCCAAGATTTAATAATTGATCCATTCTCATCCTAGGTAAAGTCCATCTTGTTGTGATAGGAATGAACAGAAACAAATAAACTTTAGCTAATGTAATAAAGATACTAATTGCTATTACAAAGACTCTAAACATTTTGTTTATTCCAAAAAGTTCAGTAAGAGATATGTACGGAATAGAAAAATTCCACCCACCTAAATAAAGAACTGTTACAAATAATGAAGAAACTAATAGATTTAGGTAAGAAGCAAGATAAAAGAATCCGTATTTTATACCTGAATATTCGGTTTGATAACCTGCTACTAATTACTCCTCTGCTTCTGGTAAATCAAAAGGTAATCTTTCACATTCTGCTAGAGAAGACATTAGAAAAACTATAAATCCTATGGGTTGACGCCACAGATTCCATCCCCCAAAACCATATTTGGACTGTGCCTCAATTATATCAACTGTACTTGAACTGTTAGATAATTATAGTCGATGATAACATCACTGCTCCCATCGCTATTCCAAAACCGTACATGAAACTTAAGTTTCATACGGCTCCTTTATGGCCACAAAGAAATGTAAGGTAAGGACTAGTTTAGTATTCTTGCTCTCCTTGAACCCTAGGTAAATACAATGTAAAGATAAACTGGATGTTGGAGAGTCCTCAATTCGACCAATAAAATTTTGTCTGCTAGAATAAGAAAAAGCACTTCCGAATGGATCTCATCCCTTAGAATAATAATATTCTAATGAATAGAAATGAATAGAATCAAAAATACTTTTTGTTCAGCAATAACTTAAGCCTTCAATAAGATACTGGTTCTATTCATAAACAGAAAGATTTACACATTAGTTAATGAATCATGATAAGAATTTCCATATGCATATGTATCAAGAAAGAAAGATTTTCTTAGGATTCCCGTTTTATTCTTTTTTTATTATATTCTCATATTGCATTCTATTTGTCTTGTTCCTTTTCTTCTTTCTCAAAACTAAAAAAAGGAGAGAAAATAAAGGATTAATTCGTTCTTAATAGTTATTTATTTAATCAGTGAATAGTAGCATACTCTAGATCGGAATCGTGGGGAAGTACTGCTTGATCATTTCTACCAACTCCAAGCCCTTATTATGATTCGTTTTATGCGAAGTTTTATGCAAAAATAATTTTTTTGATACCTTACATTATTTCCATTACTTATCCTTTGCATACTTTAGTGTTCCTAACTGCCTACTTTTTTTGATTGATCCCCAGTATAGTAATAAATACAGTTGATCTTTTGCATCCGCTTCAAGATATGACGACTAAGAAAATAATCTCAACCTTGGGGTAAACAACTTAAACTTATGTTTACTTCAAATTTCTTCTTGTACCTAGGGAATGAGATTTTTCTTGTTTTACTGCAAATTGAGGAGCAGTTTTGTTTCACTCATATAACTATCTGGTTTAACTCATCAAACTGAAATATTTAATAAAAAAGATGAAGATATTTATTCAAGACATTAAATTTCTTTATCTTCACTTACTTTAGAAAGTCTAAAGTTAAAAAAAAAAAAAGAAAGATTTTTTCTCTTCTTTTCTTTCATATTCATATTTACATATTGAATTAGATTCCTATTTTATTGTATTTAAATACATTTCTTTTCTCTTTTATAGAAAAGAGAAAAGAAATGTTTATATTCCAACGAATCGCACGTAGAGATATTGCTAACACACATAGAGTTAATGGTATTTCATAACTAATCGATTGAGCTGCAGCTCGTAGACCGCCTGAAAAAGAATATTTATTATTTGATCCATATCCTGACATAAGAAGACCAATGGGGACAATACTTGAAAAAGCAATCCATAAAAAAACACCTATACTGAGATCAGCTAAAACAAGGTGATATCCAAAAGGAATTACTAAATAACTTAGTAAAATGGATATAAAACCTATAGAAGGTCCGACCCTAAATAAATGAATATTACCTCTAGATGGAAGAAGATTCTCCTTGAAATGAAAAGTAGTTTGGTCCCATCCGCTAAAGCTTGAAGAATTCCGAATGGGCCAGCATATTCAGGTCCAATACGTTGTTGTATTGCTGCAGATATTTTTCTTTCTAACCACACAATGACTAATACCCCCATTGGGATTCCTAATACAAGGGTGAAATTGGGGACAAAAATCCATAAGAATACATATCCTTCTTTTAAGGATTCTAATCTATAAAAAGAATTAATAGTTTGTACTTCTGTCGTATCAATTATCATTTCAACGATCAACTTCTCCCAGAATGATATCTATACTACCTAGTATCGTCATGATATCAGCCAATTTCATTCTTTTAACTAGCTGGGGAAGAATTTGCAAATTGATAAAACCGGGTGGACGAATTTTCCATCTCCAGGGGAAAACACTACTATCTCCTATTAAATAAATTCCTAATTCTCCTTTTGGGGCTTCTACCCTTACATAAAGTTCTTTTTTTAACAATTCAAAATTGGGTGAAAGTTTTTTAGTAAGAAATCTATAGTCAAAATTATTCCATTCGGAATTATTTGTCCTATGAAAACGCCGTTTTTCTAAATTCTCATAAGGTCCTCCAGGAATTCCTTCTAGAGCCTGTTGAATGATTTTTATGGATTCTTGCATTTCACCGATTCTTACTAAATAACGAGCTAATGTATCGCCCTCTTTTTGCCATTTGACTTCCCAATCAAATTTATTGTAACACTCATAGCGATCAACTTTACGAAGATCCCATTGGATCCCAGAAGCTCATAACATTGGTCCTGATAAACCCCAATTTATTGTCTCCTCCCCACCAATAATGCCCACTCCTTCAACTCGTTCCAAAAAAATGGGATTTCGCGTGATGAGTTTTTGATACTCAACAACTTCTGTTAAAAAAGAATCACAGAAATCAAAACATTTATCTATCCAGCCATGCAGCTTCAAATAGATCATATATTAATTCCCTCTCTCTTAAAATATTAAAATATAGAAAATATAGAAAAAGGGAGTCTGTGCACCAATATCGGCCATAAAAGGGCCAAGCCATAACAAATGGGAGGCTATACGGCTCAGCTCCAGCATTATAACATTATAACTCTGATATAACTGGCCCTTTTAGGCACTTGAACACTTAAAGTCATCTTTTTTTCCTTAATTTATTATTTCATGAATTTCTTAAAATAAAAAAAAAGAAAATAATAATAACTCAACTAAGAAAAAAAGAATTAAAAAATCAAAAGGAACAAGGAGAATAATAAGAAATTCAAAGAAGAAATTCAAATTTAATTAACGAGTTTTTGGTTCCCGAATATCTAACTGCTCTATTAATTTCTTATAACGCATTTTATTTTTCTTTGACAAATAAGTCAATAATCGTTGACGTTTTCCCAGAATTATTCGTAGACCCCTTTGCGATAAAAAATCTCTTTTGTGCAATTGTAAATGTAAAGTAAGTCTCCGTATCTTATTGGTGAAATGGGATACTTGAAATTCAACAGACCCACTATTTTCTTCTTTTTCTTCTTGTGTAATAACTGAGATCAATGATTTTTTGACCATAAATTAAAGTTTCTATTTTTCTTTTCTGTGAATTTTACCGATCGGGAAAAATAATAATATTTCTTAGGCCAGTGATTTTTATCTAGTATACATCAAAATTGTATTTTATTCATATACTACTTTTTTTATTTATGTGGTTTATGTTTTGTATATTTGATCCAAATATACAAAACATATATTTATTCAGCAACTAGAACAATTTATTTTTACTTAAAAGGATTCCGCTCTTCCTAGTGAAAATTGATACACTATGAAATTATCATCATGTATTAGAATATTACACAGTGTGTATTTTTCGGCTTTCATCTACCGAATAAATTAATCCACTATAAATATTTTTCATTTTTCATTGGAATTGAATTCATTCTGAATTGTGAATACATATGTATTCTTGACATACTAAAACGACTGCCATTATTGGTATCAAACCAATAGCGATTCATACAAGCTACATCTTCTAATCGATAATTGGGCCAAAGAAACAATTTGAATTTCATAAAATCTTTTCTATCTGTATTAATATGTTTGTTCTCATTCTCATTGAAAAATTTCCCACATTTTCTTATTTTGTTTTCGTTGCAAAATCTTGGATTTCTATCCACAACATTAAAATTTGGCAAATTGAAACAAATTCGAATTCGAAATTCTCTACGACGTCTGGGAGATAGAATATTTTCAGGAAGAAGTAAATTATAATGATTTTTGTCTCCACTCAAAAATATGTTGCTGTGTCGTGCAATGGATTTTTCAACCTCCTTTTTATCAATATATCTTTTTTTTGTGTATTTTGGATTTGTTTGGTGTTTCTTATTATCAACCAATGAAATATCCATAGTTTGATATATAATAGATTTTCCGTTCCTTCCTATAGATAGATAAATTGGTTCAATAATAAATATTCCCTTTCTTATCAATTCTGCAAGAACTAGGTCCTTTTGAATCAGCATTTCATCTAGATTTATTTCACCTCTTTGAATCGAAGATATAGCAATATCCTTTGGATTTATCAGTCTAAGTAGGAGACAATATATCCTGATATTTTTCATTATTTTAATATTCAAGGGATCAGCCCATCTTAGTTGAAAAAGGAAATATTTTTTCAAAAAAAAATCCAGTTCCGTTTCATTCTTGCTCTTATATTGTTTTATATCCTTTTTTAGTTTGAATCTTGCGTAATCTTCTTCAACCTTGGCATTTCCTAATTCAAGATCTTTTTTTTTTTTATATGATTTCTTTGGATTTATGTTAATGTTTTTACTTGTTTCATTTATAGAAAAATGAAAAAGGAGTGATTTGATTGGGATGATCCAAGGTTGAATTTTATATACATCAAAAAGTAGCACAAATTCTGGGAAGAACCAAGTTCCTAGATTGGATATAGTATCATGATTTGATGCCGTATGATAGAACCTTTTTTGATTGCATGGGAATGAAAAAAAAAGATCTTTTTTTTTCATTTTTTTTAAATTATTAATTTCAGTCTTAGTATTTTTATGAATCTTGATGCCAATATGTGCATTAGCCCATATCTCAATATTCTTTATAAAAAAAAGATGAAGAATTCTACAATCAAAATATTTTCTATCCAAACTATTTGTATTTCTATCAATATTTCTATCAATAAGATATCCTTTTTCTAGATAATCATTACTCGGTATACTTACTAATACATAAAATAATTCAGGTTTCAATGTATTGAAATGATATGGAATTTCTTGGTCCCCGTTTCTTTCTAATGTTGATTCAGAAGTGTATAAATTAGGGAGACTTATGTATTTATCAGATAAAAGATCATATCTGTAATGTTTTTTCCATTTGTTTTTTTGATTCATAAGTGAATTTACTGCATAGTCCTTTTTTTTCATAGAATAAATTAATTGATATTTTTTATATAAATCCAATTGGTTTGATTCCTTGTTTTTAATCAGACAATGTTTATTTATTCTATTTCGGTATTCTTTAGGTACTAATTGAGATCTTTTTTTTTGAGAGAAATCGTATTGACAAGAAACTTTTAACCAATTTTTCCATTCGTTCATTACATATGTATGAATTTTTTTATGTCTTGATTTAGAATTAAATATTCCGTGGATCATAAAATAGTTTTTTAAATTATCCTTAAAAAAAGGATAGCTCCCTTGATATTGAAGTACAGGTCTCAATTGAGACTTATTAAGTAATTGATTTTGTGATATTTTGTAAAAAACATATGCTTGGGACAGGGAAGATAAGTTCCAATAAGTATTGGAATTTTGATTGCTATTCTTAGTATTCTCAGTATTTGAAAACAATTTTTTTATAGTCAAAATAGAATTCATTGTATTTTGATTTGTTTCATCAATTCCTTCTTGTTCTTTATTTATTTCATTCTTGTAAATGGGTTTATTAAAGATCTCTTTTGTTGATTCAAAGAAAAGTTGTTTATTTATCTTAGAAATGGTAATGGTACATAGCAAAATATCTATGTATATTTTTTCAATGAATGCTTTAATAAAGCAGTGTGATTTACGCATTAATCGGATATTCTTCTTTTTTAATGTTTTCCAAAAATGTTTCTGTGATCCCGATCTTTTATTATCATAAATTAGAACTATTTCTTTTTTTTTCTTGTCTTTTGCGGTTCGTTCAATTTGATTCTTGATTTTTATTGTTTTATCAGAAAGATCTTTAATTCTTCTTTCTATTAGTGAATAATTAAACCAATCCATTGTTCGATTTAGAACGAACGATTCTCGAAGAATCTTATTATTTCTTTTGAAATCTTTTTTGTTTTCATTCGATTCATATACTTTTTTTATCCTCAATTCAAATAAGAAATTTGGATTTACTTTATCCAGTTTTTTCATTATTAGGTTGATAACTCGAACTATTTTTATGACTCCTTTCGTTTTTTCTTTTATAACTTTTAAAAAGTATTTTATTTCTTTATTGAAAAATTTTATAACTTGTAAAAATCTTTTTTTTTCCTTTTTTTTTATTTTTTGGAGTTCTTTATAAATAGGTTCAAAAAAAAAAGGTCGTTTCCGGGGAAAACCAAAGGGAAGTTCCGCTTCCATTCCCCAGACTGTTAAAAAACAAAAATTTGTTTTTTTCTCTTTTTTTTTCATTATATCTTTATGATGAGATCGTACCTTAGATTTTCTCCAAGGTTTTAGACAGAAAGGATATAGAATCTTTATCTGAATACCGTTTATTAACCAATCTTGGGGAAATTCTTTTTCTGATAATTGAACACCATTATAGGTACATTTAATATGCATTTCTCTATTCCATTCCTTAAAATCCTCGTCCCACTCGGGAATTTGGAATAATAACATACGGAAAATATTTTTGGCTATTATTAATGAAGGCAATATGATGTATTTTCTAAGAAAAGATTGGGTTACTAACATCAAACCTCTTATTACTTGAGTAAATATAAAGGTATCCCAAGCTTCTGATATTTCTATCTGTTCATTTTTAGAGTTTTTTTCCTCTTTATCCTTTTCTTCTTTTGTATCTTCATTTTCAAAATAGGAAATTGTGAATTCTGATTCTTGTTTTCTGTCCACCCAATTCCTAAAAATTAGATTTTTTATTTCGTTTATATCAAAAGAGGAAAAAAAAGAAGTTTTGTCTAGACGATCCAAAAAAAGCGGGGAATGTACATTTACTTGAAATAGGTCCCAAATAACTGTTTTACGTCTTTTAGCGCGCATGGATCCTTTGATTAGATTGCGACGAAAATCCGATTGTTGTGAGTAACGTATCAAAGTAACTTCTCCCTCTTCCGTTTGATCATCATTTTTATCATTGTTACTAATACTAGAACTATCATAAATACTAGAAATAGAATTGGTATTCTGATCATTATCGTTATCATTATAAATTATTATACGTTTGGATCTTCTTGAATGAATCTGATAATATTCTTCCTCTAATTCTTCTTCATTTTCTTCTTCCTCTTCTCCCAAATTCTCGGTTAATTTGTATGACCATCGAGAAACCTTTTTACTTATTTCTTCTAGTCTAATCCCAATATATTTCTTTTTCATTTTTTTTTTTTCTTTTGTATATGTTGTAATTACATCAAATACAAATTGCAAATCTTTTTCTTGACTTTCTGAATCAATTCCTTTTTCTACGGAATCATTAAGAAGTAGATAATGAATCTTATTTATAAAAAAAGATTCTACTAAATCTTCTGTATCTTTATAAGTACCCATGATTGCACGTGAATCTAATTTTTTTCTCGTTCCTCGATATGGTCCGTTGAAAAAAGGATCATATTCCTTTGGAAAACATTTTTTTTTTTTTTCATCATCACATAATATGGTTCTTTTTTCAAGCATATCCAGACTAGGGAATCTCTCATTTTTTTCTATAATTTGGATTCGTCTTCTCAATTCATTGTTCAAATTGCACTTTTTTTTTTCATTAGTATAAATCCAAGAATTATAAAGATCTTCGTCATATAGTTTCTCTATTATGTACAAAGAGATTCTTTGTTCTACCATTTCCGAAAAAGTTGATAAACTGGGCGGATATGTAAAGGAAATTATTTGTTTACCATCACTTTTACATGTAAAAAAAAAAAGTTGTGACATTTCATTGCGTAAAGCATTTTCTAATTTCTCATTTTTTATATATCGTAATGGATGATTCCATCGTTTATAATTGAAAAAAAAATTGACAAAAGTTGTTTCAATTTTTTTATTCATTCTTTTCTTTTTCTCTTCTTTCAGTCTTCCCAATTCCCAACTCTCTTGATGGTTCTCCAGATCATAATCTTCGTAAACTGGGCTATCTTGATAGCGTGCCTCTTGAAAGTGAAATTCATCCTTTGTTTTTTCCTTTCCATTCACTCGGATCTCTTCCGTTTCATCTATTTTGTCCAGATCCTCCTTTTCTTCCGAACAAAGGGAAGGGTTTTCTTCGGTGGATCCCTCTTGTTCCTGTTGAATCTCCTTCATTTCGTAAGTTCTTTCTACATCGCTTTCTTCCTTTCTTTCTCCCCCTTCTTCCGTTTCTGAGGTTTCTTTCTCTTTCAATTTCTTAGTGAAAATAGGCGACGGCATTCTGCCTAAATAGTAAACACAGGTGATAAATAAGAGAATACTAAAGATTCGAGCCATAGAATTTCTCAATTCTGACACAAGATACTTCTTAGATTGAATAGAATGATTTTGCCGTATCCAGAATAATACCAATCCAACCCATTTCATGAATAAAATGTGACCAATTAACCAACCAACAAAACTACTTGTTAAAAATAAGATCTTGTCGTTGCATCGAAACATATAAATGTTGACTAATCTGGCTAACGTGGAACTTGGTAAAATGAAATGGTTGAATAATTGAAAAATTAGATTATTCAGGAATACACATTGAATGCTGAGATTACGCATTGAATTTCTGGTAGTAGATCCATAATCAAAAAAGTTTTTATGATTGTTCCAGAATAAATGAAACAAAAGATACGGTAGAATTAGGACAGTTATTGTATGAGGTCTACCCAATGCTAGATGCAGAGGCGCATAATAGATCGATATGAACATCATGAGCTGTCCCGCAATAAAACCAGTTGTTGCTGATACCTCCTTCTCGGTTCCCTCTTCCATAACCCGAGCTCGGAGAAGGAAGAGATAAGAGGGCCCTATGGAGAATGTGGTCAGAAATCCATAATAGAGTCCGACCACAACGACCGAATTT